CTGGCATTCCAGTTCAAATACTAGTGAGGTAGACAACCTCATGTCATGCGTGAAAATAGTAATGACCTTGCCTACGGGCTCATTGGGACACTCAAGTACGAAGGAATTCTCCACTTAATTAAGGAAGGTTTCAGAGACAGAGGATCAAAGCAATGGAAAAGCAAGGGAACGAGGCGACCGGAGGGAGGGTTTGGTATGGTAGTGAGACCAATAGGGAAACATAATAAATAGGGAGTATGTGAAAGATCCATTGACACACGAAGGTAGAAGTCAGGTGTGTATTACATAGCATAGCTACTGAATTCGCAAAGACTCCTTCCTCTTTTAAGTTAAGTGAGGAACTCGCCTGAGGGAAAGGGACTGCGACCTTCAACTCCCAAGATATATCATATAATATAGCATGTTGCCCTGAAGAAGGATTGGAGTTATTTTCCTTCGGTCCATAAACGCAAGAATCGCGAGACGGCAGACATCGGCCGATGAGGCTAGTAGGGCCCTAGTCCTGTAACCATTTAGAAGGGGCAATGATAATTCCTAACTGAGAAGTCACCACGAGCATAACAATCTTATTGGAACTTGAAAGAGAAGTGCATTTTTGAATGCCTAACTGAACGTTCAAGATTGGATTCAGAAGCTGAGGCGACCGGAAGGGAGGCGAGCGAAGTGAGGCCACTTTAGAGTCCCTCTGCCAAAGAATTTCATAGAGATAAATGGTTCAGCTCCCTTCAAAGCCTTTAGAGGATTAGAGGAATCATCGATGAAAGTGTTACTTACTTACTTACGAAGATCGACTGGATAACCTTCTACTGACAGAGTGGTGGGTGCTACTGTCTTATCTTATCCCTTCTTCTTTTACCCCGGCCCGGGGCTGGTCATTCAGTTCAGTCAAGTTCATATGCTTTCCAACGTGGGAGTAAAGGGAGTTGGTAGCATTCCCCTGGCTTTCCATTTCCAATAAGTCTGGGATAAACTAGAAGACTAACTCCTTCCCGGCTTCAGCAAGGTGTCTATTCTGAGGCTTAGGAGAATGAAGCAGCCCCGGGTGTGAGTGCAGGCAAGAGGACTAAACCTAAAGTCTCTTCTCTTCTCCGCTTACGTTTGACTTTCCCAAGGTAATTTATCAGCTGGAGCAGAAGTGGACGAACAAGACCTTGCATTAGCGCCCGCTTTTCCACATCCACTTCTGGGAGTATAAATCATAGCTTTAGGCTTTCGAGCCTAGGACAGAAGCCTTTACTTGAACTTGAGCGGTTGTCTGGAACTGCCTTGGGGCTGCACGGATGTCCCTCTTCAATCCCCTGCTCCTACCATTGAAAGAGCTAGGGGCCTGCCAATATCAGGGGCTCCCGAAGGGCTTCCTTCTTTATCTAAGCTGCTTGGGCACATGCTATCGAGGTTAGACGCGAAACCACATCTGGCAGATGCGATTCCTGGATGTGATTATCGGTGAAAGCATAGAAGGATCTCCTGTCAATAGTCACAGGGAATTAGACTATTTTAGGACCGTGTAAATGTCCTTATTTCTTATAGGATGAAGATGATTCACTCACCGTCTACTCGAGCAGTAAGAGTTGATTCAATTGCCAACAGAAGACCGTCTGCGACCATCAGCAGCAGATGATTGAAGAGCGGATGCGTTGAGGAGATCAGCCCTAATTGAAGACCCGATACTCTCAACCAAGAACATCTATATATAACACCAACCGCGGAACAGGAGCATGCCTTACACACGTCGTCAGCTAGCGCAGAGTGGGACCTTCTCCGATAGTCTCTTTCATCATAATATTGAAAGCCCGATGCTTTGTTAATGTCAGAGTTGATATCAAGATGAAAGGGAAAGAGAATAAGAAAGATTCAAGATAAAGACTAGAAGAAGGGGCTTTCTTAGCTTAGAAGAATTCCCACTTGGACTGGTAGTGAGAACCAGAAGCTAATTGGCAAGGTTCGACTTGACCGGGCAACTCAAGCACAACTAGAGTTCACTCACCCAATACTTGATGTGATGACTCTAGCCCGCTTCATTGACGAGTCATGATGCTGCGATATAGGATCAAAATCTACTTTCATTTCACTTAACTCATCAAAGCGCTACTAGATAGACAATTAGTTCCGAGACTAAGAGATTGGCCGGTATCAGTTGAAGTCAACAAAGAAGGCCCCCAATCCAGGTGAAAAGAAGATAGATGACTGAGAGTCACGGGATTTTGAGCATCTAGCTTCTTCAAAAGAGATGACGGATACAGCCACTTGTAGGCTCATTCACCAACTAGGCCATGAGTTTGCTTTAACGAGCAGAAGCGGAGACAGCCCGATCTGAGATATTAGCGAGATTAGCTACACGCCCTAAAGAAAGGTCGACCTGAGAAAGCCCTTTTTAAGCTGATAGGAGAACTTCACTTACTAAATTTCTTGAGTAGCGCCTCAGAGGCACGGAAAGGGTCCGGAAAGACAGCAACTTGAGTGCGGAGAAGGGGCGAAGCAAAAGGAACGAAAAGCACACCATATAGGTCAGCGGCATCAGCAGTTGAAGAATGAGCCGGCGACTCATATGCGGTTATGGGAACCCACCGGAGCCGTAGCGAAAGCGAGTCTTCATAGGGGGTGAAACTAAGTGAACCGACTGATGTTGAAGAATCAGCAGATGAGTGGGGTGAAATGACACTCGCTTGCTCGTTCTCCCCAGGGGGGTTTCGGTGCTGGCCGCGAGAGCTGTACGGCAATGAATACTAGATATGACCTCGGCTAAAGGTCAGCCAGTGGGGCATAAATGACAGCTCTGTGATAAAAGGGGAGACAGCCAGGAGGTTTGCCTTGCCTTGAATGAGTGCTCACTGATCGAGATGAACGGGATGTAAAAAGACATTGGTAGGGCGCCTTAGAGCGGTAGTGGACAAAGCGAGTAAGGCAAAGATTGGTGAGAATACAATGCCCCGAAAACCTAAGCCTCATAGCACAGTCCTATGGCTTCTTAGAGATTCAAAACAGCAAACAGAAGACTCTAATCACTGGAGCGCTTCGAGTTACCTCAGCTTGAGAGCGCGGAGTTATAATGCCCGCATCGTCTTATCATCTGTTCTGCCTTTTGCATCTTCCTTGAAGGAGAGGAAGACAGAAGACATTGATCTAGTTATCTTTTTATCTATCCTCTTTCTAAGTCTATAGAGCAGGGTAGCTGGAGAGCTGTAGGCAGGCCTGTTAAGGCAAATGATAGCGGGTAGAAAGAAAGTAGTAATCCTGTCAGCAAGCTGAAGTAAGAAAGTTCATAAGTAGCTGGTCTCCTAGCTGCACATTCATCTTCATCTCTTGCTCCACTTTCACTACCCGCAGCTAAGCAAGGAGATTCCAGAATAGTCAGCAGCTTTCCTTCTTCTTCTGAGGTTGAGTAAGGGTTTGGGTATGATTCTGGCACATGACTGTTGAATGCCAAGATGTTAAAGCATTTTTTAGGTATCTGCTGTGACAATAGCCCTATGCATCCCTCTTTTTCCGAATCTTTCTATATATACTATACGCATCAGACGTTTCTAGGGCTTTAGTTCCTTTTCTATATCCTTTTTTCTCTATGGTTGATAGAATATGCATTTTGTTCTTCTTCTTGTGATTCTTTCGGCTGTGAACCTGAGCTCTCATCGATAGAGCCCCTGTCTCTTTGATTCTTGTATACAAGTCTGGTAGTCAATTGTTCTAGCAAGGATGGGCTAGTTGCCTACTCTCGCCTAACCCGCCCCTTTGACTGATGATCAATATGACAAAAGTAATCTATCTTGATCCTTATATGACGCAATTCATAGATTTGGGCAAGTCAGAGTGAAATCAAAGTCAAGTTATTGGCGATCATACCTACTCAATGAGAATGCTCTCAAGTCCAGTCAATGTCTTTTTGATGATACGATTCTCAGGTGCGAACTCAAATAAGGAGGGGGCCCCACCAGTCATAGTGTTCACTCTTCCCCATAAGAATAAGAACAAAATTCCTGGGGTTTTTTCTTCCTTAGTAGCTTTGACAACATTCGTCTCTGTGTGAGCCCTCATCTCATGCTCCTACTACCTCTTAACTTCAAGTGGGAGTGATGGACGAGTGAAGATCGCCAGCTCTTTCTTCCCCGTGAATTGACTTCAACTGAAATCGGACGGACCGGCTTCTCCCTTTGAGCATAGCATGCTTTTGGGGAGTAAGTCACTTAATATAGTATATGATGTGATAATCGATTCTTACATCACATCAAAATAGCATGTCTATATACTTATCTACAGGCAGTTCCTCTTTTTTACCTTCCATTCATTTTTAAAGAGAAGGTTTCCTCTCACCTAAAGAATGGATCAGAGAACGACGGCCTACGCATTGCAGCCACAACATTACTGGGCAAACTAGTATAGATTTCGGAAACTCCGGATCCCCCTAGTTGAAGACTATCGCCCACAATTATAACCATCTAAAATAACGTCTATGATGGATCCATTACGAATGTCTCGTCCCAGAAGACCATCACTCAGGTTTCACTGATCGAGCAACGCGGTTATTTCGCGGACCTTTCTGTTCCTAGTTAAAGTGTAGGCCTTTTGGACTTAAGCTGGGATTTGGTATTTCGAAGGCCCCAGGTGTTACTATCATTTCTAGGCATCGTCTGTACTTAACAGTTCCCTTTAGTGTAGTTTCTCGGAGATATCTGGATTATATAAAAAAAAAAAAAAAAAGGGGACGAAAGAGAAGAAAAAAGGTAGTTTACTTGCTTAGTGCTTGTGCGCTAAGGGAAGAAAGATCGAAAAGTAGAAACTTTCGAAAGCGCACTCACTCTTCTCAAAATCTCTTAAGAGAAGAAAGATCTACGCTACGAAAAGGAGCGAGCGGAGAGAGCATAAAGAGCTTACTTATAAGGTACGAGCTTAGAGCCTTGCGTCACTCTGGTATGCTAATCACTTCGTTGTACGACTCTGGAACGGTAGTCGCTTAGTGCGACAGCACTATGGGATGCAAAGAAGCTTCGTCACCCTTCTTGAGT